TTCAGACATTTGTCATTCGTGGTCTAATCAGACAACGTGTTGCTTCCAACATAGGGATTGCTAAAAGTAAAATTCGGGAAAAAGAACCCATTGTATGGGAAATACTTCAAGAAGCTATGCGGGGGCATCCTGTATTGCTCAATAGAGCACCTACTCTACATAGATTAGGCATACAGGCGTTCCAACCTATTATAGGGGAGGGACGTGCTATTTGTTTACATCCATTAGTTCGTAAGGGATTCAATGCAGACTTTGATGGGGATCAAATGGCTGTTCATGTACCTTTATCTTTGGAAGCTCAAGCGGAGGCTCGTTTACTTATGTTTTCTCATATGAATCTCTTGTCTCCAGCTATTGGGGATCCCATTTCCGTACCAACTCAAGATATGCTTATTGGACTCTATGTATTAACGATCGGGAATCATCGAGGTATTTGTGCAAATAGGTATAATCCATGTAATTACAGAAACTATCAAAATGAAACAGTTGACGATAATAACTACCAGTATACGAAAGAGAAAGAACCCCATTTTTGTAGTTCCTACGATGCACTTGGAGCTTATCGGCAGAAACGAATCAATTTATATAGCCCTTTGTGGCTCCGGTGGAGACTAGATCAACGTGTCATTGCCTCAAGAGAAGTTCCTATCGAAGTTCAATATGAATCTTTGGGTACCTATCATGAGATTTATGGGCACTATCAAATAGTAAGAAGTATAAAAAAGGAAATCCTTTGTATATACATTCGAACCACTATTGGTCATATTTCTTTTTATCGAGAAATAGAAGAAGCCGTACAGGGATTCTGTCGGGCCTATTCATACGGTACCTAACCTAAGTAATTAGATGATACCCTTGGGAATTCGGTTATCTCTGGTTCAACTGGTATCATAATTCCGGAATTTCTAGTGAATCAAGATCGAGGAAAGGAAGTCTTCGAATCGCTCACTCAAACCCACTGTCGAATCCTACTCAGCGGAATATGGAGGTACTTATGGCAGAACGGGCCAATCTGGTCTTTCACAACAAAGTGATAGACGGAACTGCCATGAAACGACTTATTAGCAGATTAATAGATCACTTCGGAATGGCATATACATCACACATCCTGGATCAAGTAAAGACTCTGGGTTTCCAGCAAGCCACTGCTACATCCATTTCATTAGGAATTGATGATCTTTTAACAATATCTTCTAAGGGATGGCTAGTCCAAGATGCTGAACAACAAAGTTTGCTTTTGGAAAAGCACCATCGTTATGGGAATGTACACGCGGTAGAAAAATTACGTCAATCAATTGAGATATGGTATGCTACAAGTGAATATTTGAGACAAGAAATGAATCCTAATTTTAGGATGACGGATCCTTCTAATCCAGTCCATATAATGTCTTTTTCGGGAGCTAGAGGAAATGTATCTCAGGTCCACCAATTAGTAGGTATGAGAGGATTAATGTCGGATCCCCAAGGACAAATGATCGATTTACCCATTCAAAGCAATTTGCGCGAAGGACTTTCTTTAACGGAATATATCATTTCCTGCTATGGAGCCCGCAAAGGAGTTGTGGATACTGCCGTACGAACATCAGATGCTGGATACCTCACGCGTAGGCTTGTTGAAGTAGTTCAACATGTTGTTGTACGTAGAACAGATTGTGGCACTATCCGAGGTATTTCCATAAGTATTCGAAATGGGATGACAGGAAGAATTTTGATCCAAACACTAATTGGTCGCGTATTAGCAGATGATGTATATATGGGTCTACGATGCATTGCCGCTCGAAATCAAGATATTGGGATTGGACTTGTCAATCGATTCATAACCTCTCGAGCACAACCAATATATATTCGAACACCCTTCACTTGCAGGAGTACATCTTGGATCTGTCGATTATGTTATGGTCGGAGTCCCACTCATGGTGACCTGGTCGAGTTGGGAGAAGCAGTAGGTATTATTGCAGGTCAATCAATTGGGGAACCAGGGACTCAACTAACATTAAGAACTTTTCATACCGGCGGAGTATTCACAGGCGGTACTGCAGAACATGTACGAGCTCCTTTTAATGGAAAAATCAAATTCAATGAGGATTTGGTTCATCCCACACGTACACGCCATGGGCATCCTGCTTTTCTATGTTATATAGACCTATATGTAACTATTGAGAGTCAGGATATTCTACATAATGTGAATATTCCACCAAAAAGTTTTATTTTGGTTCAAAATGATCAATATGTAGAATCAGAACAAGTGATTGCTGAGATTCGGGCTAGGACATCCACTTTCTCTTTTAAAGAGAAGGTTCGAAAACATATTTATTCTGACTCAGAGGGAGAAATCCACTGGAGTACCAATGTGTACCATGTACCTGAATATACACATGGTAATGTTCATCTCTTACCAAAAACAACTCATTTATGGATACTATCAGGAGGTCCGGGCCCGTGCAGACGCAGTATAGTGCCTTTTTCACTCCACAAGGATCAAGATCAAATGAATCTTCAATCTCTTTCTGTCGAACAGAGATATATTTCTAACCTCTCAGTGAATAATGATCGAGTGAGACACAAATTGTTTGATTTGGATCCTTTTTGGAAAAAAAGGGGGGGGGTTGGTTATTCAGGACCTGATCGAATCCTATCCAACGGGCATTGGGATTTCATATATCCTGCCATTCTTCACGAAAATTCTAATTTATTGGCGAAGAGGCGAAGAAATAGATTCATCATCTCATTCCAACATGATCAAGAACGAGAGAAAAAACTACCGCCTCGTTCTGGTATCAAGATTGAAATACCCATAAATGGTATTTTACGTAGAAATAGTATTCTTGCTTACTTTGACGATCCCCGATACAGAAGAAGCAGTTCAGGAATTACCAAATATGGGACTATAGAGGTGGATTCAATCGTCAAAAAAGACGATTTGATTGAATATCGAGGAGCAAAAGAATTGAGACCGAAATACCAAATGAAAGTAGATCCATTTTTTTTCATTCCCGAAGAAGTGCACATTTTACCCGGATCCTCGCCTAGAATGGTACGGAACAATAGTATCATTGGAGTGGATACACGAATCACTTTAAATACAAGAAGTCGAATAGGTGGATTGGTCCGAGTGGAGAGAAAAAAAAAAAGGATTGAACTGAAAATATTTTCTGGAGATATCCATTTTCCTGGAGAGACAGATAAGATATCTCGGCACAGCGGCATCTTGATACCACCAGAAACGAGAAAAAAAAATTCTAAGGAATCCAAATCAAAACAATTGAAAAATTGGATCTATGTCCAACGGATCACACCTATTAAGAAAAAGTATTTTGTTTCAGTTCGACCCGTAGTAATATATGAAATAGCTGATGGAATACATTTAGCAACACTTTTCCCCCAGGATCTGCTGCAGGAAAGGGATAATTTGCAACTCCGAGTTGTGAATTATTTCCTTTATGGAAATGGCAAACCAATTCGAGGAATTTCTCACAAAAGTATTCAATTAGTTCGGACTTGTTTAGTATTGAATTGGGACCAAGACCAGAATGGTTCTATAGAAGAGGTTTATGCTTCCTTTGTTAAAGTAAGGGCAAATGATCTGATTCGAGATTTCATAAGAATTGACTTGGTGAAGTCCCCTATTTCAAAAAGGAATGATACGGCAGGTTCGGGATTGATCCCCGTTAATGGATCAGATCGCACCAATATCAATCCTTTTTGTTCCAAGGCGAGGATTCAATCACTTAGCCAACATCAAGGAACTGTTCGTACGTTTCTGAATAGAAATAAGGAAGGTGAATCTTTTCTAGTTTTGTCATCATCCAATTGTTCTCGAATTGGTCCATTCAATGGGTTGAAATATCACAATCTTACAAAAAAAGAATCAATTAAAATTAAAGAGGATCCCATGATTCCAATTAGTAATTCGTTGGGCCCTTTTGGGACGGTACCTAAAATTGCGAATTTTTACTCATCTTACCAGTTAATAACTCATAATGAGATCTTGTTAAATAAATATTTGCTACTTGATAATCCAAAACAGACTTTCGAAGCACTGAAATATTATTTCATGGATGAAAATGGGATAATTTATAATCCCGATCCGTGCAGTAACATCATTTTGAATCCGTTTGATTCGAATTGGTACTTTCCACATCAAGATTATTGTGAAGAGACATGCACAATAATTAGTCTTGGACAGTTTATTTGTGAAAATGGATGTATATCCAAACACGGACCACGCATAAAATCTGGTCAAGTTCTAATTGTTCATGTTGATTCCTTAGTAATAAGATCAGCGAAGCCTCATTTGGCCACCCCAGGAGCAACCGTTCATGGTCATTATGGAGAAATCCTTTACGAAGGAAATACATTAGTTACATTTATATATGAAAAATCGAGATCTGTTGATATAACTCAAGGTCTTCCAAAAGTAGAACAAGTGTTAGAAGTTCGTTCGATTGATTCAATATCGATGAACCTAGAAAAGAGGTTTGAAGGTTGGGGCGAGCGTATGACAGGAATTCTTGGAATCCCTTGGGGATTTTTGATTGGTGCTGAGCTAACCATAGCGCAAAGCCATTTCTCTTTGGTTAATAAGATCCAAAGGGTTTATCGATCCCAGGGGGTGCAGATCCATAATAGGCATATAGAGATTATTGTACGCCAAATAACATCAAAAGTATTGGTTTCAGAAGATGGAATGTCTAATGTTTTCTCACCCGGAGAACTAATCGGATTGTTGCGAGCCGAACGAACAGGTCGTGCTTTGGAAGAAGCGATCTGTTACCGAGCCGTCTTATTGGGAATAACGAGGGCATCTCTGAATACTCAAAGTTTCATATCCGAAGCGAGTTTTCAAGAAACCACTCGAGTTTTAGCAAAAGCCGCTTTACGAGGCCGTATTGATTGGTTGAAAGGACTGAAAGAAAATGTTGTTCTGGGGGGGATGATACCTGTTGGTACCGGATTCAAGGGATTAGTTCACCATTCAAGGGAACACAACAACATTCCTT